ATTTTTTTTCAATAATCCATATTTGTAGCAATGAAATACTAGTGTTCCTACCCCAAGTGATAGATGATTGATTACAAGATGGTATATATTCTTTATAAAGGACCAGAAATACCTTGCTTACGTATCATTGGGAAGTGCATTAACATAAATACGGCGGTAAGAAGAGGTAATACAAAAGTGTGTAAACTATAAAAACGAGTCAAAGTGGATTGTCCTACACTAGCACTTCCGCGCAATAACTCTACCAGAGGCGAGCCTATTACAGGAATAGCGTCTGGTACGCCTGTTACAATTTTTACTGCCCAATAACCAATTTGGTCCCGAGGTAAGGAATAACCAGTTACACCAAAAGATGCGGTCAATACACCCAAAACCACACCTGTAACCCAAGTCAATTCACGAGGTTTTTTAAAGCCGCCGGTGAGATACACGCGAAATACGTGCAGGATCATCATTAGGACCATCATACTTGCCGACCATCGATGAACTGATCGGATTAACCAACCAAAATTAGCTTCAGTCATTATATATTGAACAGAAGCAAAGGCCTCCGTAACCGTCGGACGATAATAAAAAGTCATAGCAAACCCGGTAGCTACTTGTACTAAAAAACAAGTAAGCGTAATTCCCCCTAGACAATAAAATATGTTGACGTGAGGAGGAACATATTTACTAGTTATATCATCGGCAATTGCCTGAATCTCAAGACGTTCTTCGAACCAATCATAGATTTTATTGAGATAGGTAAATCAAGGGGACCCCCCCGGAGAACCGTATATGAAAATTTCATCTCGTACGGCTCAAACAGAAACACCCAAATACTAGTTCTAACGGATGTGTGTAATATAAAGTTTGAAATTTATTAATTCTATGATTTATGATTCAATTTTTTTTTGAAGATACTAAAGAATAAAAATCCGAAAGCTCTTCTTTGTGGTTATAATGCCAAAAAATCAAGTCGGCTCATTCGTCTATATATTGATCGTTATAGGCCTCTTGAATCTTCTATTTACCTATTTTCTTTGGTGTTATTTATATGTAATGCGGCTTTACTGCTGTTTTCGTTATTATTGATAGGAATTCTCTTGTTAAGACCCTATGAATTGATTAAAACCTCAGATTCATACTAAAACCACGATGATTCAATAAAACCCTTTCAAACTAAGTCTAAGTCCCAAAATTCCCTGAGTAAGAACCATTGGATCATCACTTATTCAATGAATAGATATAATGACTAAAAATCCAAACCAAAGAAACCTTTGTTTTGTCCTTTGATCAAAATAAGCATAAACGAAAGTTTGAAAGAATAAAAAAATTTCTATTTATAACTTCTAACTCTTTGAAAAAATTTTTTGAAGTCCGGACACGAGGTCTGACTTTTAAGTATGAATCATAGTTCTAATAGTAATCTATTTCATATATTCCGTGCTCCAGATACTAGAATGAATATCCGACGAAGTAAAACCATCTCTATCAAGATGACAGACCCATTCTCTGTACTATCCATAGGATCATTTATACCAAGTCACACACTCATATTCCGGAAATACAGAAACAAAGAAATTCCACGGTCAAACTACCAAAATAGAATGGGATAAAAATCAGAAACCTAAACGCTTCACTCTTTGTATTGAAAAAGCCAGTTAATGGTTCTTGTGAATCTAATTCATTGAAATTCCATCCAGTAAAATGGAAGAATTATAAATCTCCAAAATAATAGATAGGAATATCGCGAATAGAGCCATTGCGAGACCCATCAAAGGAGTAGTTCCCCACCCAGGAGCTACTTTACCATATTCTGAATTCAATGGTTTCAATAAACTCCCCGCATTAGTTCGTTTTGGGCGGCCAGATCTAGAACTACCTTCAACGGTTTGTGTAGCCATAATATTTTATATTCAGTAAGATCTGTTGACTTTGTATACCATTCCGTTGTAAATAAATGATCTTATCATAGATCCATTGTGGTCTTAAAACTTTATAATGTCTTAAAACTATATAATCATGGAAACAGCAACCCTAGTTGCCATCTTTTTATCTGGTTTACTTGTAAGTTTTACTGGGTACGCCTTATATACTGCTTTTGGGCAACCCTCTCAACAACTAAGAGATCCATTCGAGGAACACGGGGACTAGTTGAAGTACGGATCCTCCCAATATTGGGAGGATCCGTACTTCAATTGAGATAATGACAAATCATTTCACCTTTTTAGTTGGAACTTTAGGCGGTTCTCGAAAAAAGATAGCGAAAAAAATTATTCCTAGAGTTGAGACTAAAAGGAATGTATAAACCAATGCTTCCATAGATTCGATCGTGGTTTACAATTATAGCTTCCATACCTGTTTATTTGGGATCGTCTCCCGGATAAATAAAGAACAAGAGTCAAAGAAAAGGCAGTGATTCAAATCAAGATTTATCTGGTACCCCATCTAAAAATCACAAAAATAAAATAAAAATGAAAAGTAACAAGTAACAAGTAACAAAGCATATTGTATCAGACTACTTGTCTTCTTGTAGTTGGATCTCCAAGTTTTTGGAATGCTCCAAATTCCACTTGAGCATCTAAATCTGGATCAATACCAGCAAAAACATCTCGAAACAAGGTTCTAGCACCATGCCAAATGTGTCCGAAGAAGAAGAGCAAAGCAAACGAAGCATGTCCAAAAGTAAACCAACCCCGTGGACTGCTACGAAAAACACCATCGGATTTCAAAGTAGCACGATCTAATTCAAAAATCTCACCCAATTGAGCACGTCTAGCATATTTTTTCACAGTAGCGGGATCGCTATAACTGACTCCGTTGAGTTCGCCGCCATAGAACTCGACAGTTACACCTACTTGTTCGACACTATATTTAGATTCCGCCCTTCTAAAAGGAACATCGGCTCTAACAATTCCGTCTCCGTCTACCAAAACAACCGGAAATGTTTCAAAAAAAGTAGGCATACGACGTACAAAAAGTTCGCGCCCCTCTTTATCTCTAAAGATAGGATGTCCTAACCACCCAACAGCTATTCCATCCCCGTTGTCCATTGAGCCCGCTCTGAATAACCCCCCCTTTGCCGGATTATTGCCGATGTAATCATAAAAAGCTAGTTTTTCGGGAATTTTAGACCAAGCTTCAGATAAACTTTGATTTTCAGCCAACCCAGCACCAATTCTTCGATATATTTCTTGTTGGAAGTATCCTTGATCCCATTGATAACGAGTGGGACCAAATAATTCAATCGGGGTAGTTGCTGAACCATACCACATAGTTCCAGCAACTACAAAAGCGGCAAAAAAGACAGCAGCAATACTACTGGAAAGGACGGTTTCAATATTTCCCATACGTAATCCTTTGTATAGGCGTTGAGGTGGACGTACACTAAGATGGAATAGACCCGCCAATATGCCCAAGGTCCCTGCTGCAATATGATGAGAGGCTATTCCTCCCGGAACAAAAGGATCAAAACCCTCCACACCCCACGCTGGATTTACGGATTGTACCCTTCCAGTTAGTCCATAAGGATCGGACACCCATATTCCAGGACCATACAATCCTGTTACATGAAATGCACCAAAACCAAAGCAAGCCACCCCTGATAGAAATAAATGAATTCCAAAGATCTTAGGCAAATCCAAAGAGGGTTTTCCTGTACGTTCATCAGTAAATATTTCTAGATCCCAATACACCCAATGCCAGATAGCTGCCAAAAAGCACAAGCCCGAAAACACAATATGTGCCCCGGCCACACCTTCGTAACTCCAAATACCCGGATTCGTTACAGTACCCCCTGTGATACTCCAACCGCCCCATGAATTGGTTATTCCTAAACGAGTCATGAAGGGTATAACGAACATACCCTGTCTCCACATTGGATCAAGAACAGGATCAGAAGGATCAAAAACTGCTAATTCGTATAGAGCCATCGAACCGGCCCAACCAGCAACCAGAGCTGTATGCATTATATGGACAGAAATCAAACGACCGGGATCATTCAATACGACGGTATGAACACGATACCAAGGCAAACCCATGGAAATACCCCTTTATCAATGAAAAATAGACACAATGTAACTTTATTGCATTGGAAAAAACTATGCTGTGGACCCTCTTTTTAGTGGATTATCTTGGGGAAAGAATTAATATTTGTTTGATTTGTTTGATTCTTTTCAATTACTTTTAGTAATAATGAAACTATTTTGTTCGTAGGAACAAAAAGAAGCAGATCTATTCTACACCCGATAAGTACCAATACGCAATGGTAGGGGGTTGATACCATTTTATATGAGTGAATGCATATATATATTTGTTCATCATTCAAAGGACTTATTTGTAATAATTTTCCTTTATTCATTTTGTCTTCTTTATCTTTTTTTATGAACTTAGTCAATCTATGGATAAAATATGATAAAGGCCAATATTAGTAGGACACTAAATCCATTGTTACGCTTTCACATCAAAGTGAGATATAGTACTTAATTTTTCTTTTATTTAATGCCTATTGGTGTTCCAAGAGTACCTTTTCGAAGTCCTGGAGAGGAAGATGCATTGTGGATTGACGTATAGTGCGACTTGTCAGATATATTGGGTCATATGGTATTTCCCCATTCTCTTCCCCGATCGAGATATCCTCCCCTTCGCCCAAGAAAGATTGATTGAATTATCAAAAATTTGGAGCGTGAAGTTCAATTAGATCCATTTTTTCGGGAGGGTATACAGATTAATATTATCAATTAGAATAATTTATGGTTATCTTGGTTAGGCCAATAAAATGAAGTATCCAGGCTCCGTTTAGAAAAAAACCGGTAATAAATCTATTTATGATTCCTATTTCTATCATATTCTATTTCTTTATATATTTATAATAGAAGTGATCTCAAACTGTTAATCAATCGAGTAATATGATGAATGCATTGAATATCTGTTGTAAGACATGAAATAAATTGTAAAAAGGAAGTCGTAGCAAAAGGACGTGGTATTGGGGCATTTGTCATATATGTGCAAATCCAAATCGGGCGGATCTTTACTCGGAGTAGAGCATAAACCTAAAAAAATTGAAGAAGCCCATTCAGGAACAAGAAAATTACATCGCGATTGAGATTGTATCTCGATGAAACAATACATCAATGAAAAGTTAGTTAGATAAATTTAGTAATTTTTTTTTATAGATAAACAAAACAGGCCAAAACCCATCTTTTTTTAAAAATGAAAGAAAAGCCCCTTTTTATAAGTTAAAAGCCTGGTATGAAAAAAAAAAAAAAAAAGAAAGCGCTAGAATCTACATCTACACATTGATTCTTTTTTTTTTTCGTTATTTTTGTTGAACCGTATGCATCAAAAGGTGCATGTACGGTTTCTAAGGGATACAACTTTATCCCAATCAACCGACTTTATCGAGAAAGATTACTTTTTTTAGGCCAAGGGGTTGATAGCGAGATCTCGAATCAACTTATTGGTCTTATGGTATATCTCAGTATAGAGGATGATACCAAAGATCTATATTTGTTTATAAATTCTCCTGGCGGATGGGTAATACCCGGAGTCGCTATTTATGATACTATGCAATTTGTGCGACCAGATATACAGACAATATGCATGGGATTAGCCGCTTCAATGGGATCGTTTATTCTGGTCGGAGGAGAAATTACCAAACGTCTAGCATTCCCTCACGCTTGGCGCCAATGAGTTTTTTATTTGATTTGAGAGAAAAAAGAAGACTATGCCTTCGCGCTATATGAAATATGAATATTAAGTAATAATAGCATGGCACTTCGAATTCGATATGATAAAATTTTTTAACCCTTAAATTATGTATCGAAAGAGTAGTATGAGATAAAAGGTATTTCCGATTTTATCTAATCTATCGGGAGGCCTATTTCAGCGTCACAAACTTTTTTGTTTTCACGCCGGGAGGCTCTTAACAATATTTAGGTTATGAAAGAATATGAAAATAAAAAAATCTTGTTTTTTTATTTGAAAAAAAAAAAAAAAGAAACTTTGGGATTGCTAAATAACAGACGAAATAAATATATAAAGCAACGGAGCCATCATAGTATTTTTTTTTGAACTACTCCAAAAACAAAAAGAAGGGTGGTTATTGGATCATTTACCAACCCGAGTCTGATAGACCCTATATTTAATTTATTTGATATTTAAGTAAGGTAAAAACGAATTCCATTATAGAGCCGTATGCAATGCGTAAAAGATGCCTGTACGGTTGTTCAATTATATATTTTATTATTCTTTATCTCTTCACCTTATCATCATGCGAGATAGAATAAACATTTATTATGTTATATCATCAGGGTAATGATCCATCAACCTGCTAGTTCTTTTTATGAGGCACAGACGGGAGAATTTATCTTGGAAGCGGAAGAACTTTTGAAGCTGCGCGAAACCGTCACAAGGGTTTATGTACAAAGGACAGGCAAACCCTTATGGGTTGTATCCGAAGATATGGAAAGAGATGTTTTTATGTCAGCAACAGAAGCCCAAGCTCATGGAATTGTTGATCTTGTAGCGACTGAATAAAAAAGAAAAAATAACAAAAATTTCAGACGAATTGGTGATTTGAGATTTTATCTTCTTATTTTATCTTCTTACCGGATTTAATATTCTATTCATTAATCTATTAATATAGAAATAAAATAATTCATAATCATCCGGTTAAGATCGATCTAAACCAGCCCATTATGTATATGATTCAATATGCCAACTATTAAACAACTTATTAGAAACACAAGACAGCCAATCAGAAATGTCACGAAATCCCCCGCTCTTGGGGGATGTCCTCAGCGACGAGGAACATGTACTAGGGTGTATGTGCGACTCGTTCAGATCATGGGCTAGGACAAAAGAAAGAAAACAATTGATCCAGTATCAACGATCAGTACCAGTGAATAGACTAGAATGGAAGAACTCCATTCAATATCTAAAAATCAAAAAGATCTATCCTTCTATTGTGGTATCAAATGTATGGTTTCCGTTGGTGCAAATCCAATCAACTCCGTTTTAAATTTAAGATGAGAAAGAATTCTCCATTGATAGCAAATGATATCCATTAAGCAGGGGAAATACTATTTTAAAAAGCAGAAAAATTATGCCTTACTCTTGCAAGAACGGACTAACAGGGTCAGCTACTCAGCAAATCTTCATAATTAAATACCGTTACTGTATAAGTGGATCTCATTGTGAAAGACCTCGTACTGGATAATTATGGGTAGAGCCAAAGAGTGTGAACTGTACAAGTTAACAATAACATTGATTAAATGAAAGAAGGGCTCCGGTGTATAGAGAGGACCTCACCGTTTAAGAAGTAACCATAGAAACGATGGAACCCACTATATCCATTTATATTTACTACTTTTATGTGTTTTTGATACCTAATATCAATACAATTTTTTTCTAGGCATTTCACCTAGAAAAAAAAAAATCGTGGTCGGGAAGGTTATAGTAGCAAAAGCCATTGGAATTTAAATTTTATACATTGGAAGAATCCGTTTTGTTATTAATAGACTAGGATACGGGAAGGGAATAACTGAAAGAAAGGAAATCGATTAGTTATTCATCAAAGTTTCATTTATTCAATGACCAGAATTAAACGAGGGTATATAGCTCGAAGACGTAGAACAAAAATTCGTTTATTTGCATCAACCTTTCGAGGGGCTCATTCAAGACTTACTCGTACTATTACTCAACAGAAAATAAGAGCTTTGGTTTCGGCTCATCGGGATAGAGGTAGACAAAAGAGAGATTTTCGTCGGTTGTGGATCACTCGGATAAATGCAGTAATTCGCGAGAATAAAGTATACTTCAGTTATAGTAAATTTATACACAATCTGTACAAGAGACAGTTACTTCTTAATCGTAAAATACTTGCACAAATAGCTATATTAAATAAGAGTTGTCTTTATATGATTTCCAATGAGATCATAAAATAAAGAGATTGGCAGGAATCCGTTGGAATAGTTTAAATGGAGTTCCCTGGAGAATGAACTCTGGGAAGGTAGAGTAGAAATTAGTATGATAAAATATGATAAAGTCATCAAAATGAAGAAAGCCGTTAAATAAAAAATATTTATTCCTCTTCTCCCATTTTTTTTCTTACGACAGGACATTTCGATTTTACGATTTTTCGAACAAAAAAAAACGTCAATCCGCATTTGAGTTTGGATTGGAATTTTCTTTTGATTCAATTCAATTGAAGAGTCAACCTATTTTTTTCTGGTTCTAAGACCAGCAGCTCTAGCGGTTGACTCGCTTCTTTCAAATTGTTTCTCATTATTAAGAAAAGGTAACGGAGATAAAATACGAGCTTGTTTTATAGCAATAGTAATTAATCGTTGTTGTTTTAAGGTCAATCTATTCACCCGTCTAGATAATATTTTTCCTTGTTCGCTAATAAATCGACTAATTAAACTCATGTTTCTATAATCAATTCGATCCCCCGATTGGATCGGAGGCAAACGCCTACGAAAAGATCGCTTAGATTTAAGAAAGATTCGCTTGGATTTATCCATGGTTTGTTTATTCCTTATCCTGAAAATCCCAATCCTATTTCTTAATTCTACATCATCTTTGATCCGATCGAAATAGGATTTGGTTTGTTTCTATTTATTTGTTTATATTTAAATAAATTAAAAAATAAATTTAAATAAATTATATATATATTGTTATATATAATATGTAATATTGTTATATATAATATGTAATTTTTCATCTTCCTTGGAAGACTGACACACGGGCGATCGGTTCGATCTATTTCTTTATCTCCCCATGAATCGTATGTTTGTAACAACAGGGACAGAATTTTCTCAATTCCAATCGACTAGGCGTATTGTGTCGATTCTTTTGAGTAATATATCTGGAAATGCCCATTGATTCCTTATTAACACGATTTCGAACACAACTGGTACATTCCAAAACAACCGTTACTCGGACATCTTTACCCTTAGCCATGAACCTCCTTTGGTTTTTGATTCACTCAATTCTTTAATTTTCCGACCCGAAGCAAGGAAGAAGAAAGGACACAAAAATAGAAGCAGGTAACTCGAAATCAAATTATGAAAGAAATATTTTGTTGCAATCAATATAGTAATAAATAATAAGTAATATAATGATTTCTAACTATATTTATAATTTTTAATTGCCGTACAGTATTTCATTTTCAGTTAAGTATCTTGTATGATATTGTTGCCCCAACCACCGCATTTCCATTCTATTATTAATTTAATTTGAGCCTGAGCCCGAGTTCATAGTTTCACTGAGGGTGAAACCGCTTTTTCTTTGTTTTTTTTTTTTTTTTTTAGAAAGAATAAGTAAAAAAAGAAAAAAAGAAAAAACAAAGAAAAAAAGAAGGGAGGGGTAGGGATTAGTTACAGATATTTGATTGTATCTCTAATCTTCTTCCCCCTTCCCATATCAATAGCTAGAATGAAAAAAAGGGGAATATCAACGCATCCGGAAAAAAACGATTGATCTCTATCAATAAACCTGCTAAAGACCCGAACCATAGAGTACTTACTACCGGTGCCACGGAGAGATATGTTTTTAGATCTCGCATTTTAAAAACTCCTCTTTCTGTATTCGTTATTGTAATTTTATTGTAATTTGTAATACATAATGGTAATACATATATGACCGGATGTGTATATGTAGTTAATGACTTACCACTTGTACGCGGAGTTCCTAATTCAAATTGAAATGTACAAAATAGATATTTATTAAAAGAAAGAAATGTACAAAATAGATATTTATTAAAAGAAAAAAATACGTCCATTTCCGCCTTAAATTCCTAAAAAATATTAATTTTTTGTGGTAGATTTCATATTTATTTCATACTTTATATAAGTCTTTTACCATATTATATGTTTGTTATATGATATATGAGACCAAAAGGAAGAAGGAAGAAATGATAAGATAGTTTGTGTATATCAATGTAGGAAATAAAGATGTGGAAAACAAGACAGGGATTCTCTACAATGACACTGTAGACCAATTGAAAGGGATGTAG